TCCTTCCTCTTATTTATATTTCACTCTTATTGATGAAATTTCATTTTACAGAATAAAACTAAACTCAAACTGAACTAAATGAGAAATGAAGTGAAAGTGACTCAAATGTACTATTAAAGAATAACGAGATGAATTGGATAAAGAAATATCCAGCTCTTTCCTTTATATTCTCTATATAGATATAGAAAAAGAAAAGGATAAAGAAATATCCAGCTCTTTCCTTTATATTCTCTATATAGATATAGAAAAAGAAAAGGATCTTTTTATGTCCTAGTTTGGAAGTTCCTATAACCTAATAGAAATCGATGACTTTTAGCAAAAGCGGAAGATATTTTTTTCACTAGTCTTTGATTTCAAAAGGACATTCTCAATGATGAAAAATCAAAAAAAGAAAGAGAGAAAAGCCTACTATCGGAATCGAACCGATGACCATCGCATTACAAATGCGATGCTCTACCCTCTGAGCTAAGTAGGCTGACATACGAGAAATTCGACACGCCTAGGAATTCAATAAACTCTCAGAATCCTTGCTTGCTATTAACTATTAGAATACAATTTTTTTGAAATTCTGAGCTATTCATAATAAATATGAATCAAAAACAAGAAAATATAGAATTTCAAAAAATCTGAAATCTTATAGAACATAACGATTAATTTGGGCCTATCGAATTTCGACTTCTTTCTCACAATAATATTATAGATTATTGAATAAGAAATGAATAAATATTCAAAAATTTTTTTGTTTTTGAATTCAACCGACATTTGAAATTCTTTTGATTACCCTTCTCTCTTTTCTTCCCTATCATCCATCTTGCAAATTCTAATTTTTGAATGGAATTCTTAGTTATAACAAATGAGACATGCCGCCGCTTTCATTCGGAAAGGTGGAATTTAGGACGAAAAATCGACCGTTTAAGTAATGGAAATTACATAGAAAAGTGATCGGAAGGAGGACAGATAGATATATGGGATGGATCCACTTATATTGAATTGTAGAGACATAAATGATAAAATCGTTTTTGATTGGACCAAAAAGCAAAGATGAGAAAAGACTTTTTCGAGATAGCAATAAGTCTCTACTAAATTCAATAGTGCCGGTAGAAATAAAAGACAAGTGGGAAGGACATCACAGTGAGATCCTAATCTCAAAGGGGGATATGGCGAAATTGGTAGACGCTACGGACTTAATTGGATTGAGCCTTGGTAGGGAAACTTACTAAGTGAGAACTTTCAAATTCAGAGAAACCCTGGAATTAACAAAAATGGGCAATCCTGAGCCAAATCCCGTTTTCTGAAAACAAAGAAAGGTTCGGAAAGCGAAAATCAAAAAGGATAGGTGCAGAGACTCAATGGAAGCTGTTCTAACAAATGGAGTTGATTGTCTTACGTTGGTAAAGGAATCTTTCTCTTGAAACTTCAGAAAGAGTGAAGGATAACCCGATATAATATACATCGGTAAGGTATGCGTACTGAAATACTATAAAATATCAAATGATTAATGACGACTCGAATCTGTATTTGTTATATGAAAAATGGAAGAATTCTTGTGAATCGATTCAGGTTGAAGAATAAAGAGACAAATCATTCACTCCAGAGTCTGATAGATCTTTTGAAGAATTGAGTCATTGGACGAGAATAAAGATAGAGTCCCATTCTACATGTCAATATTGGCAACAATGCAATTTATAGTAAGAGGAAAATCCGTCGATTTTAGAAATCGTGAGGGTTCAAGTCCCTCTATCCCCAAAGAGCCCATTTCGCTGTCTAACGCTTGAGTCTATCCTTTTCTTTATATTGATCCTTTTTTTCGTTAGCGCTTCCAAATTCCTTCTCTTTCCCATTCACCTACGCTTTTACAAACCACTCTGAGCGGAAAGGTTTTTCTCTTCTCACGAGTTTTGTGGGATAGATTATACGTGTACAAATGAACATCTTTGAGCAAGGAATCCCCATTTGAATTTGAATGATTCACAATGGGGATTTTTATTCATCCGGAAACTTACTAAGTTGTTCTTTTGACGATCCAATAAATTTCGGGACCTGGACGAGACTTTCTAATATCCATTCAATTGACATATATCCAACTTCTCTAGTAAAATGAGGATACAGTATCGGGAATAGTCGGGATAGCTCAGCTGGTAGAGCAGAGGACTGAAAATCCTCGTGTCACCAGTTCAAATCTGGTTCCTGACACACGATTCATTTGGCTGAGCCTCTATAAAGTAATTGATATGAATCGAGATACATTTTGATTAAATTCATAAAGAGTCTAGATCATAATACATATTAGCCCTCTCGGTTTTTAGAGAGATATCCCATCTATTTTGATTTGATAGATGGGTAAAGACTTTCTTAGACAAAGTATCTAAGAAATGAGACTCTAGATTTCTATTCTTTTGAGTTGATTTATCCTCTCCTTCAAAAAAAACGAATAGAAATCGAATCCGATATCCTTTCATTCCCTTGTATTTTTTTCAAATTCTATTTTTTCATTGCCTCC